GGCAGTTATTGTGGTTAAATAATTTTTTCTTATTTTTAAATAAGGGACTATATGAATAAGGGAGAAACTCCATGAAAGAAAGATTAATGATTCATATAAATCACTTAGTGGGAAATGGCCCGAATAAATCCAACGAGTGATTAATAATCCTGTTAGACATAAAAAAGTAGCTATCATCCCCTTTTCTGACGAATCATATGGTTTTATGATTTCATTGCCCAATAAGGTTATCAAATGAATTGTAATTACAATTGAAACAATCGAAAAGGAAATATGAGTTAATATATGCTCTAAAGTTGAAAATATCATAAAAATGAAAAAAAGGGAGGGAATTCCCTAGATTAATTAAGAAATATAAATTGGGAATTTAATTTATTTTTATTATAGGATCTATTGGATCTATTTTTTTATTATATTATAGGATCTATTGGATCTCTTTTATAAGATGGCATGCCGCCACTCGGACTCGAACCGAGATGCTCTAGCACTGCTTCCTAAGAGCAGCGTGTCTACCGATTTCACCATAGCGGCTTGCTCGAACTCATAATAGCCTATTTATATTCAATCGTCGAGATTGAACAAGTCAATTCAATCAAATAAGTTTTTTTAGTAAAGATTAAAATTGATAAAAAAAATGAGTTCAAAAGTAAATTTCAAGGTTCATTAGTTTCTTAGGGTGTCCGGTTTATTTATCTTAGGGCTTTGACGTAGTTTATCCTAGTCTAAAATCCAACTTTTGCAACTAGAGAATTATCTCCATAGAATAAAAAAAAAAAAAATGTTTTCATATTGATACTTAATTATTTCTCGGTTATCTGATTTCATAAATTTGAAACAAAAAATAAATTTTCTCAATGAATCCAAAATAGCCATATTTTGGATTACTCCAAATTGACACCTTATTTGTACATAATATATCAACAATTAAGTTCTTTTATTGAGTGGGCTGAAAATTGGAGATATATCGGAAATCCATATAGTAATTCCGATAAATTAAGAAGTCAGAAAGTTATCAAAAATAAAAATTTTTTAACATGGAATCAATTAGTTTCAACAATTCATTAATTTTAACGAAAAATATTCTATCTGCCCTTCTCGAGAAAGAGAAAAATTTTTCATTATTGTAAAGGTCGATGGGGAAAAAAAGACTCCCCACCACCACAATGTTAGTGAAAATATACGAAAAATAAATAAAAATCTTATATTTTTTTCTGTATTCTTTTTTTTTAGAATTGAGAAAACAGAAGAATTATTCTTTTACACATCTTAGAAGATTAAGATTGAAACCTGGTCTATTTCATATTGATTAGAATAGGGACTGCCAATTGTGAATTTTATATTAACAAATTCCTGAGCCAATTTTTCGAGTAAAATCCATTCCGATTATTCCAATATTTTAGGACTTATTTGTTTGTCGTACAAAAAAACTTTTTGAATTCCCGGTAGAAAGAGATTTCCCTAATGACAAAGCTTTTAACGCCGCCCAATATCCTTTCCTTTTCCAAATATTTTTACGAATACGCTTTTTTGATATAGAAGTACGTTTTTTTGGAACTGCCATTTAAAAATGAAGAAGTTACTCATTGTTATAGTTGGATGTGAAAGACATCTATTGTGCAAAACGAATTATTATTTCTTATTCATTATCTATTTTTTCTCTAAATAATATTCTCTTCATAAAAAATAAATATAGATATGTGAAAGATCTCTGCAAATTGTATCAAAAATTACTCGAAATAATAAAATTTTGATTCCAGACAATACAATATTCGTAAAACCAAAAATCTTTGGATTGGAACTCTTAGTTCTCGTTCTTTATCTCTCAAATTTCTATCTTTAGAATACGCTATGTCATATAAATAAAACTTAATAAAATAAATAAATAAAGAACCTAAAAGACCTTGATTTTCATCATTCTATACTTTATTTACATGTAATAAAATACCTAAAAGGATTGTAAACTTTTGCCTAATAAAAAACTTGAGGCTTTTTTTAGTCAAACTCGAGGAAAGAATACACCTAAATTCAATTGTTAAATTCGAATGAGACTATTAATAAATCAAAGGATACGCGGTTTGATAAAAAAATATCTCAGTCATGTTTTATCATTTCCCGATAAAATAAAAAAATATCATTTTAGATCTATAATATTCTAACGTTTACTAATAAATCCTTTTGATTGAAATGGAAAACAATCAATCCCATAATGAATTAGTTAATGAGTTGAAATAAACAAACTAAAATGAAGATTTATTATTTCATTAGACCGATGACCTTAGTTAATCCTATAATTCATATTAGCATCAAGTACCCTTTTTTGCGTAATTTTTTATCCTTGCTCTATGAATATAAATTATCGTAATAATAATTTATATTTGCATTTTCCTATTATAGTATTCGTTTTTTATATGTAACTTGGTCATATCATTTGACCAATTGTAACTTCTTTTTTTGAATATTTGAACGATTTTGAAAAGCCTCAGAATAAATACTAATATCA